ATACGGAATTGTATCAAGAACTATGTACAAAAAAATAAGAGAATATCCCCAGGTTTCGAAGGAATTGGAATTGCACGCATAGAAATTCAAAAAAGAATCGATTTGATCCAAGTCATAATCTATATTGGGTTCCCAAATTTATTAATAGAGGGCCGAACACGAGGGATCGAAGAATTACAGATGAATGTACAAAAAGAGTTTCGTTCTGTGAACCGAAGACTCAACATTGCTATCACAAGAATTGAAAAACCTTATGGACACCCTAATATTCTTGCAGAATATATGGCTTCACAATTAAGAAATAGAGTTTCGTTTCGAAAGGCAATGAAAAGAGCTATTGAATTAACTGAACAAACAGATACAAAGGGAATTCAAATACAAATTGCAGGGCGTATTGACGGAAAAGAAATTGCACGTGTCGAATGGATCAGAGAAGGTAGGGTTCCTCTACAAACAATTCGCGCTAAAATTGATCATTGTTCCTATACAATTCGAACTATCCATGGAGTATTAGGCCTAAAAATTTGGATATTTGTAGATGAAGAATAATAAATAGACCCTTTATTTATCTTGCCGTTCCGTCCAGTGATAGAACAAAAAATTTGAAACCGTTTCTGTTTTTCCGTTAAATCAAATAAAAATAAACAATTCTAATTCTATAAGGTTGAATAAAAAATCGATTAATCTTTTTTTAATATAATTGCTATGCTTAGTGTGTGACTCGTTAGTTTTTTCTTTAGAGTTTAGAGTTGGGCTTCAAAAAATCCCCACTATGAACTTAATAACTATAATAAAATAAACAATAAAATAAACTAAAAACTAATAACCAACTTATTGCTTCGTATTGTCGAGATCCCAAGAAACAGTCACTATATGACTGGATCAATCATATAGTTGTAACAACTGAGATTTTCCATAAAAAAAAAATCTGATTATAGATTCTGAAGGAAAAATAAATAAATAAGAAAAAGGGGGATGCGGATAAATGGAAAGGTGATAGAAAGAGAGAACAAAAAGATCAATGATAGATGATTCCAATATGTATGGTCACCTCATAAAAGGCAGTGTGATAAAGCATTAATATTGATATAAATAATAATAAATAATAAAGAGCCCCGGGTTAATAGAAACTGAGGAGATTGGCTCGGGAACAAATTTTGTTGGGAGCTCCATTGCAGAGTTCAGGCCTAACCATTAATGGAGAAGCTATAGGAACGACGAAACCTGTGATTATATAAGATTCTATTAAAATAAAAACGAATCCTAATGATTCATCGGGTGGGATGGCGGAACGAACCAAGAACAAATTGATTTACTCTGAGAGATCATGGATTGATCCTACGAACGGAACAGGAAAGAGTCAATATCCGCCCGCGAAACCCTTATTTTTTTTTTTTATTATTTTTTTATTGGAATATTGTCTTGATTCGATAAGAGTAATAAAAAAAAAATAAGGATTCGTTATAATATAAATAAAGAAGCATTATGTATATCTATCAATATACACATCTAGTCGTATATACAGCTTCCTATGTAATAAATGAAATATCAATAAATCCCATTACTTAGTTTAGTGTATTAGTTATTAATAAATACATGTGTATCTGTAATATTATCGAATTCTTTCATTCGCGAGGAGCTGGATGAGAAGAAACTCTCATGTCCGGTTCTGTAGTAGAGGTGGGATTGATTAAGAAAAAACCATCAACTATAACCCCAAAAGAACCAGATTTCGTAAGCAACATAGAGGAAGAATGAAGGGAATATCTTGTCGGGGCAATCAGATTAGTTTCGGCAGATACGCTCTTCAGGCACTTGAACCCGCTTGGATCACAGCTAGACAAATAGAAGCAGGGCGAAGAGCAATGACACGATATGCGCGTCGTGGTGGAAAAATATGGGTACGTATATTTCCCGACAAACCTGTTACAGTAAGACCTACAGAAACACGTATGGGTTCGGGGAAGGGATCCCCCGAATATTGGGTATCTGTTGTTAAACCAGGTCGAATACTTTATGAAATGGGTGAAGTATCCGAAATTGTAGCCAGAACAGCTATTGAAATAGCTGCGTGCAAAATGCCTATACGAACTCAATTTGTTATTTCAGGATAAGGATGTAGAACTAAACATAAACAAAAGGGGTATTGAGGATGAAAAAACAACCACGGGTTTATTTATTTATAGACAAACACTATTTCTTTTTTTCCTCATTCTTTGCATTGAAATAACAGATTCAAATAAAAATGATATGATTCAACCTCAGACCCTTTTGAATGTAGCAGATAACAGCGGAGCTCGAGAATTGATGTGTATTCGAATCATAGGGGCTGGTAATCACCGATATGCTCATATTGGTGACGTTATTGTTGCTGTAATCAAAGAAGCAGTGCCCAATATGCCTCTAGAAAGATCAGAAGTAATTAGAGCTGTAATTGTACGTACATGTAAAGAACTCAAACGTGACAACGGTATGATAATACGATATGATGACAATGCTGCGGTTGTCATTGATCAAGAAGGAAATCCAAAAGGAACTCGAATTTTTGGGGCGATTGCTCGGGAATTGAGACAGTTGAATTTTACTAAAATAGTTTCATTAGCTCCCGAGGTATTATAAATACTAGTGGATGAAACTATGATATAGTTATAGTAGGATATCTGAAACAGATCAAATTAGTAGATTGTGTCTCACGCATATACTTTTAGTAACTAATTTCTTAATTAATAATTGAATAATTCAAGTAAAAAAAACATGTTGATTATATCAAAATTAGGAAGCACCAATAATTCGTCATGGGCAGAGACGCTATTGCTGATATAATAACTTCTATAAGAAATGCTGACATGAGTAAAAATGGAACGGTTCGAATAGCATCCACTAATATCACCGAAAACATTGTTAAAATACTCCTACGAGAAGGTTTTATTGAAAACGTTCGGAAACATCAGGAAAGTAACAAATATTTCTTGGTTTCAACCTTGCGCCATAGAAGGACTAGGAAAGGAATATATAGAACTATTTTAAAACGTATCAGTCGACCTGGTCTACGAATCTATTCCAACTATCAAAAAATTCCTAAGATTTTAGGTGGAATGGGAATTGTAATTCTTTCTACTTCTCGAGGCATAATGACAGATCGAGAAGCTAGACTAGAAAAAATTGGAGGAGAAATTTTGTGTTATATATGGTGATCCTCCTCCGGTATCCTAATTTTATCTCTAACTTCCTATTTGTGAAATAGAGGGGAAAAGTGAGTTATATAACTCTTCCTCCGTTAGTTGATACTTCAAGGAGGTTACCTGGAATGAAAGAACAAAAATGGATTCATGAAGGTTTAATTACTGAATCACTTCCCAACGGTATGCTCCGGGTCCGTTTAGATAATGAAGATCTAATTCTAGGTTATATTTCAGGGAGGATCCGACGCACTTTAATACGGATACTGCCGGGAGATAGAGTCAAAATCGAAATAAGCCGGTATGATTCAACCAGGGGACGTATAATTTACAGACTTCGCAACAAAGATTCGAGCGATTAGATAATTTTTGAAAACATTCCTTTCATGGGGGATCCAATTCGAAGCTAAAAAATACAAGAGGCTTATTTTCTTCCAAGGAATAGATTCCAAATTAAGGTAAGGGGTGAGAAATATGAAAATAAGGGCTTCTGTTCGTAAAATTTGTGAAAAATGTCGACTGATCCGTAGGCGCGGACGAATTATAGTGATTTGTTCCAATCCGAAACATAAACAGAGACAAGGATAATCTTTCTAAAGTTTCTCAAGGAAGGGCCATGTAAAAATAAAGGATCCGCTTTAACATGAAATGGATATCTCCGTATCTTTCTATATATTTCTGATTCATATTTATGAGATAATAAAATATGGCAAAACCTATACCAAGAGTTGGTTCGCGTAGGAATGGACGTAGAATACCAAAAGGGGTTATTCATGTTCAAGCGAGTTTCAACAATACCATTGTAACTGTTACAGATGTACGAGGTCGGGTGGTTTCTTGGGACTCCGCCGGTACTTCTGGATTCAAAGGCACACGAAGACGGACACCTTATGCTGCTCAAGCCGCCGCCGAAAATGCTATTCGTACTGTAGTTGATCAGGGTATGCAACGAGCAGAAGTTATGATAAAAGGTCCAGGTCTCGGAAGAGACGCAGCATTACGGGCCATTCGTAGAAGTGGTATACTATTAAGTTTCGTACGTGATGTAACACCTATGCCACATAATGGATGTCGACCTCCTAAAAAAAGACGTGTGTAAAAATAAGAAGGATTTCAAGAGAAATAAATGATTCAATGATCTGATCAAATAATAATATTAGTATGGTTCGGGAGGAAATAGCAGCATCCACTCGAGCACTACAGTGGAAATGTGTTGAATCAAGAGTAGACAGTAAGCGTCTTTATTATGGTCGTTTCATTCTGTCCCCGCTCATGAAAGGTCAAGCCGATACCATAGGTATTGCCATGCGAAGGGCTTTACTTGGAGAAATAGAAGGAACATGTATCACACGTGCAAAATCTGAGAAGGTGCCGCATGAATATTCTACGATAGTAGGTATTGAGGAATCCGTACATGAAATTTTCATAAATTTGAAAGAAATTGTATTGAGAAGTAATCTGTATGGAGTTAGAGACGCATCCATTTGTGTCAGAGGTCCTAGATACGTAACCGCTCAAGATATCATCTCACCACCTTCCGTGGAAATAGTTGACACAACACAGCATATAGCTAACCTGACAGAACCAATTGATTTGCGTATTGAATTACAAATCAAGAGAGATCGCGGATACCGTATTAACCCCACAAATAACTCTCAAGACGGAAGTTATCCTATAGATGCTGTATCCATGCCTGTTCGAAATGCGAATCATAGTATTCATTCTTATGGGAATGGAAATGAAAAACAAGAAATACTTTTTCTAGAAATATGGACGAATGGAAGTTTAACTCCTAAGGAAGCACTTTATGAAGCTTCTCGT